TTTAATTTATTCTTATTCCGTATTTTTGTATTTATATGTATAATAATGCAATTAGGGGTTGTATTATTTTGTAATTGGGGGAAGTACTAAATTTAATTATTATTAAATTAATTGTTAATTATGTAATCTATTAAATATTGAATAGTTTATTAAATTAATTTATTACTAATTTTTATAGGATAAGTTATATTAATAAAATTTTATTTTATTAGTGTAATAATTTTAATTATTATTATTAAAATTTATTTTTAATTTATGTTTTATATAGAGGATAATTGGGTTTTCATTAATTTATAGTAAGATTATATTTATTGGATTATATATGTATTATTTTTAATTTAATAAATTTATGTGTTTAATTTTATTTAGTTATTAATTTGGGTTTTAATTTATTTTTATAGAAAATTAGTTTTTTATAATTAAAAAATTAAATTTTATTTTTATTTTAAATAAATTTACTTTTTAAATTTATTATGTTTGTTTTTATTTATAAATAGGTGTATATATTTATATAATTTCTTTAATTTATAAAATTGTTTTATTTTGGCAGTTTTATTAGTTTATAGTTTGATTTATATGTAAATTTTTGTGGTAATTTATAATTAATTTAATATTACTTATAATTTAAGGTTTACAATAATTATTATTATTAATTAAAGAAATTTAGAGATAGTAATATTATATAGCATTAGTTAATTTTGTGCCAGCAACTGCGGTTATACAATTAATGTTAATTAATATTTTTGGTTAAAGTTAAATTATTGTTTTTAAGAATAAATAATGCTTATTAGGTAAAATTTTAAGTTTTTATATTTTTATTATTTTTTTATTGAATCTTGAAAATTTTAATGATAAACTAGGATTAGATACCCTATTATTAAAAATGTGATTTTTATAGCTTAGGTAGTAATAGTTATGATCTTTAAACTTAAAAAATTTGGCGGTATTTTAGTCTGTTCAGAGGAACTTGTTTTATAATCGATAATCCACGGTAGACCTTACTTAATTTTGTAATCAATTTATATACCGTTGTTATAAGAATATTTTATTAGAAATGTTAATTTTCAAAATTTTTTATTAGAGAGTATATCAGATCAAGGTGTAGTTTATGGTTAAGTAAAAATGAGTTACAATAAATTTATTTAAACGAATTTAAATTTGAAAAATTTTTTTGAAGGAGGATTTGAAAGTAAAATTTGATATAAAAAATAATTGATTTAGCTCTAAAATATGTACATATTGCCCGTCACTTTTATTATTAAGGTAAGATAAGTCGTAACATAGTAGATGTACTGGAAAGTGTTTCTAGAATGCAATTTAAAGCTTATTAAGTAAAGTATTTCATTTACATTGAAAAGATTTTTGTGCAAATCAATATAAATTGATTAAATTTTATTTATTAATTTTTAATGATTTTATTTTATTTTATTAAAAATATTTATATATTTTGTTGTTTTATTATTTTAAAAGAAAAAATAATTTTAGTTATAGTTTATTGGTATTGTGAAAGATAATTGAAATATTTTGAAAAATTATTGGGGTAATAGAAAATTTAATTTATTGTACCTTGTGTATCAGGGTTTATTTAATAAAATTTATTTTTAATAATTTTCTCGATTTTAAAAGAGTTAATAAATTATTTAATTTAATGTAATAAAATTATTTAGAATAATTTATTAGAAATGAAATGTTATTCGTTTTTAAAGGTATCTAGTTCTTTAAGAAATAAATTTAATTTAGATATTTTTTATTAATTGATTAATTATATAAATTAATTAAATGATTAATTTTAATATTTTATGGGATAAGCTATAGAATAGATAATTAAATTTTTTTGTTTTTAATTAATAAATATATGCTTAGAAATAGCTATTATTGATGAGTTTGTTACAATTTATTGTGAATTTTATATTATTTAATAGTTTTTAATTTTTTATTAAAGTATTTATTTAAATTAAAAAAATAATTTATTAATGATAAAATTAGTATATATTTATATTTATGTATATATGATTTATAATATAAGTTTTTATAAAGAATTCGGCAAAATTTTTATTCGCCTGTTTAACAAAAACATGTCTTTTTGATTTTTATTTAAAGTCTGACCTGCCCACTGAATATTAAATGGCCGCAGTATTTTAACTGTGCAAAGGTAGCATAATCATTAGTTTTTTAATTGAAGGCTGGTATGAATGGTTGGACGAGATATAAGCTGTTTCATAAAAATTTTATTAGAAATTTATTTTTTAGTTAAAAAGCTAAAATAATTTTAAAAGACGAGAAGACCCTATAAATCTTTATATAATTAATTATTTTTATTATCAAATTATGTAATAATAATTAATTATATTTTATTGGGGTGATATTAAAATTTAAATAACTTTTAATTTTTAGAGCATTGATTTATGAATTTTTGATCATGTATTATTGATTAGTAGAATAAGTTACTTTAGGGATAACAGCGTAATTTTTTTGGAGAGTTCATATTAATAGGAAAGATTGCGACCTCGATGTTGGATTAAGATATATATTTAGGTGTAGATGCTTAATTATTGAGTCTGTTCGACTTTTAAATTCTTACATGATCTGAGTTCAAACCGGTGTAAGCCAGGTTGGTTTCTATCTTTAAAAAGGTAAAATATTTTAGTACGAAAGGATTAAATATTGAATAAATGATTATTTTTAAAATTGAATATAATTAATTTAGACTATTTTGGCAGATTAGTGCAATAAATTTAGAATTTATATATGTATAAATATACAGATAGTAGTGTTTTTTTATGATAATTTATTGTTTTTAGTGGGTTCAATTTTATTAATTATTTTTGTTTTGGTTAGAGTTGCCTTTTTAACTCTTTTAGAACGAAAGGTTTTGGGTTATATTCAAATTCGTAAAGGTCCAAATAAAGTTGGAGTTTTAGGGATTCCCCAGCCTTTTTGTGATGCAATTAAATTATTTAGAAAGGAGCAAACTTATCCTTTATTATCTAATTATATTTCTTATTATTTTTCTCCTATTTTTTCTTTATTTTTGTCTTTATTAATTTGAATATGTATGCCTTTATTAATTAAATTATTTTCTTTTAATTTTGGTATTTTATTTTTTTTTTGTTGTACAAGATTAGGGGTTTATACAGTGATAGTAGCAGGTTGATCTTCTAATTCTAATTATGCTTTATTAGGGGGGTTACGTGCAGTTGCTCAAACTATTTCTTATGAAGTTAGTTTAGCTTTGTTAATATTAAGTTTTGTATTTTTAATTGGAAGTTATAATATAATGTTATTTTATAATTATCAGTTATTTATTTGATTTATTATTTATTTATTTCCCTTAGCATTTGTATGGTTTAGAATTTCTTTGGCGGAAACAAATCGGACTCCTTTTGATTTTGCAGAAGGTGAGTCTGAGTTAGTTTCTGGGTTTAATGTTGAATACAGAAGAGGGGGATTTGCTCTTATTTTTTTAGCAGAGTATTCTAGAATTTTGTTTATGAGCATGTTATTTTGTGTGATATTTTTAGGGAGAGATATTTATTCATTTTTTTTTTTTTTAAAATTAATATTAATTTCTTTTATGTTTATTTGAGTGCGAGGTACTTTGCCTCGATTTCGTTATGATAAATTAATGTATTTAGCTTGAAAAAGTTTTTTACCTTTTTCTTTAAATTATTTAATTTTTTTTATTAGATTAAAGGTTATTTTGTTAATTTTTATTTAAATAATAAAATTTAGTATTATTAAAGTTAATAGAAACTTTAATTTCTATCTTATGTTTTCAAAACATATGCTTTTCAAGCTCATTAACTTAGTTTAAACTATTATCCCATCATTTAATGATTATTGGATTAATTAAGTAGTAAAGGAAGTAAATAATCGTTAATAATTGTCCAATTATAATATACGGGTTTTCTACTGGTCGGGCTCCAATTCATGTTAATAAAATAACAGTTGTTACTATTAATCAGAATCTAATTTTAGAAGTTGGGTAAAATTGGATTCCTTGAAATTTTCTTAGGTGATAGAATGGAAGTACTATTAAGATTGCAATTGATATTACAAGGGCAATTACTCCTCCTAATTTATTAGGGATTGATCGTAGGATTGCATATGCAAATAGAAAGTATCATTCAGGTTGAATATGAATAGGAGTAACTAGGGGATTTGCTGGGATAAAATTATCGGGGTCTCCTAATAAATAAGGGTTTATTAAAACTAAAATAATTAATATTATTAATATAATTCTGAATCCTACAATATCCTTGTAAGTAAAATAAGGGTGAAAAGGGATTTTATCTGAATTTGAGTTTAATCCTAAAGGGTTATTTGATCCTGTTTGATGTAAGAATAAGATATGAATTATTGTAGATGCTAAAACAATAAAAGGTAAGATAAAATGAAATGTAAAGAATCGGGTTAAAGTAGCATTATCTACGGCAAATCCTCCTCATACTCATTGTACTAAATCAATTCCTAAGTAAGGAATTGCAGATAATAGGTTAGTAATTACAGTTGCTCCTCAAAAAGATATTTGTCCTCATGGTAATACATATCCTATAAATGCGGTTCCTATAACTAAAAATAAAATAATAACTCCTACTAATCATGTGGGTTTAAAAAGATAAGAGTTGTAATATATTCCTCGGCCTACATGTAAATAAATACAAATAAAAAAAAATGAGGCACCATTGGCATGTATAGTTCGGAGAAATCAACCATAATTTACATTTCGACAAATATGATCAATTCTGTTGAATGCTATATTAATGTCAGCAGTGTAATGTATAGCTAGAAATAATCCGGTTAAAATTTGAATAATTAAACACAGGAATAGTAAAGATCCAAAATTTCATCATATAGAAATATTAATAGGTGCGGGTAAGTCAATTAAAGCTCCGTTAATGATTTGTAAGATTGGGTGGGTTTTTCGTAAAGGTGTATTCATTAGTTTAACGATGATCGTAATGGTCCTTTAAATAGTTTAGTAATTTTTACTACGGCAATTAGTGTAATTAATAAATAGTTTATTAATATAATAGTTATAAAGTTTGTTGGGTAATTGTATAATTTATTTAATGATAATGCATTTTCTGTATAATATGTATCTATTTTATAAATAGAATTTATTTCTAAGTTTTTATATTGAATTATTAAATTTCTATCGGTGTTTAAATAAATAATTATTGCTGTATTAAATAAGATTAGTATAAATATAATAATTTTGGATGAAAAAGTAAATATTTCATTTGATGCCAAAGAAGTTATATAAATGAATAGAACTAATATTCCTCCCAATAAAATTAAGAATAGAATATATGAAAATCAATAATTTTTGGTTATTAATCCTGTTAATATTGATGTTATTGAGGTTTGGATGAGTAAAGTTAAACCTATTGCTAAAGGATGTTTTATTCTTATAAATAGAAGGTTTCTGATTATTATTATAATTATTAATATTCATTGTAAAATTTCAAGAAATAGTTTAATTAAAATATTAATTTTGGGGATTAATGATAAAGGAGTTTCTTTTTTCTTGAAGTTTTAAAAGATTTTTCTTAATTTTGGTTTACAAGACCGATGTTTTTGTTAAACTATTAAAACTAATGTTAGTAATTTTTAATTTAAATTTTTTGAGTGTTTTATTTATGATAGGTGTGATCACATTTGTATCTAATCGTAAACATTTATTATCTATACTTTTAAGTTTAGAATATATAAGTTTAAGATTATTTTTAATTTTATTTTTATATTTAAATATAATTAATTATGAATTATTTTTTAGAATAATATTTTTGGTTTTTACGGTTTGTGAAGGTACTTTGGGTCTTTCTATTTTGGTTTCTATAATTCGGGTTTATGGTAATGATTATTTTCAAAGATTGAATAGTATGTAAATGTTAAAAATTTTGTTAATAGTAATTTTTATATTTCCTTTGTGTTTTATAAAAAAAAAATATTGAATGGTTCCTAGATTATTATTTTTTATAAATTTTCTGTTAATTTTAATAAATATATATAGAAATTATTTTATAAATATTTCTTATTTATTTGGTTGTGATATATTTTCTTATGGGTTGATATTATTAAGTTTTTGAATTATTTCTTTAATATTTGTTGCTAGAGAGTCAGTTTATAAATATAATAATTATAAAAATTTATTTATATTAAATATGTTATTTTTATTATTAATGTTAGTTTTAACTTTTAGAAGCATGAGTTTATTCATATTTTATTTATTTTTTGAAAGAAGTTTAATTCCTACTTTATTTTTAATTTTAGGATGGGGTTATCAGCCTGAGCGTTTACAGGCTGGGATTTATTTATTATTTTATACTTTTTTAGTCTCTTTGCCTATATTAGTAGGTATTTTATATTTATTTAAACATACTAATTCAATGGTGTTTTATTTATTAAGATTGCATAGATTTGAGTTGGAAGTTTTATATTTTTCTTTAGTTATAGCTTTTTTAGTCAAAATACCTATATTTTTATTTCATTTATGACTTCCCAAAGCACATGTTGAAGCTCCTGTTTCTGGGTCGATAATTTTAGCTGGAATTATATTAAAATTGGGGGGGTATGGTTTATTTCGTGTACTTTCTTTTTTACAATTAATAGGGTTGAGATTTAATTGAATTTGAATTGGAATTAGTTTGATAGGGGGGGTTTTAGTAAGTTTAATTTGTTTACGGCAAACTGATTTAAAATCTTTAATTGCTTATTCTTCTGTAGCTCATATAGGGTTAGTTTTAGCAGGTATTATAACTATAACATATATGGGAATATGCGGGGCTTATTCTTTAATGATTGCTCATGGTTTATGTTCTTCAGGTTTATTTTGTTTAGCTAATATTTCTTATGAACGTTTAAGAAGTCGAAGTTTGTTAATTAATAAGGGGTTGATTAATTTTATACCTTCTTTTACTTTATGATGATTTTTATTAAGATCTGCAAATATAGCGGCTCCTCCAACTTTAAATTTGTTAGGGGAAATTTCTTTAATTAATGTAATTGTTGGCTGATCTTGGGTAAGAATATTGATGTTATCTTTTTTATCTTTTTTTAGAGCTTCTTATACTTTGTATTTATATTCTTATAGACAACATGGAAAAATTTTTATGGGGACTTATTCTTTTAGAGGGGGTTTTATTCGTGAATTTTTAATTTTGCTATTACATTGATTTCCTTTAAATTTGTTAGTTTTAAAAAGAGAGTTTTGTTTATTGATATTATATTTAAATAGTTTAATTCATAAAATATTGATTTGTGGTGTCAATGATAAGAGGTTTCTTTTTAAATTATTCAATATTTATCAATTTGTTTAATTATATTTTTAATTTTTTTTTTCGTTAGAATTATAAATTTTTTATTGGGAATTTATTTTATTATGAATGATTATAGCGTATTCATTGAATGAGAATTGGTTTCTTTAAATTCTTTAAGTTTGGTAATAACTTTATTAATTGATTGAATAAGTTTAATTTTCATATCTTTTGTTTTAATGATTTCTTCTTTAGTAATTTTTTACAGAAAAGAGTATATAGAAATAGATAAAAGAATTAATCGTTTTATTATATTAGTAGTAATATTTGTAATTTCTATAATATTATTAATTATTAGTCCAAATTTAATTAGAATTTTATTAGGGTGAGATGGTTTGGGTTTAGTTTCTTACTGCTTAGTTATTTATTTTCAAAATATTAAATCTTATAATGCTGGTATATTAACTGCATTAATAAATCGAGTTGGGGATGTTGCTTTATTGCTTTGTATTGCTTGAATAATAAATTATGGGAGTTGAAATTATATTTTTTATTTAGAATTTTATTGTATGTCCAAGGAAATAATTATTGTTGGGGGATTTGTAATGTTGGCGGCTATGACTAAAAGAGCTCAAATCCCATTTTCTTCTTGATTACCTGCTGCTATAGCAGCTCCTACTCCTGTTTCGGCTTTAGTTCATTCTTCTACTTTAGTGACTGCAGGAGTTTATTTATTAATTCGATTTAATATTTTGTTAGCTTTTTCTTGGATAGGTAATTTTCTATTATTAGTATCGGGTTTGACTATATTTATAGCTGGGTTGGGGGCTAATTTTGAGTTTGATTTGAAAAAAATTATTGCTTTGTCAACGTTAAGTCAGCTTGGTTTAATGATGAGAATTTTATCAATAGGGTTTTTTAAATTAGCTTTTTTTCATTTATTAACTCATGCTTTGTTTAAAGCTTTATTATTTATATGTGCTGGGAGAATTATTCATAGTATAAATAATTCTCAGGATATTCGTTTAATGGGAGGATTAAGTTTAATAATACCTTTAACTTCTTCCTGTTTTAATGTGGCTAATTTAGCTTTATGCGGAATACCTTTTTTAGCAGGATTTTATTCTAAGGATTTAATTTTAGAAATAGTTTCCTTTTCATTTATTAATTATTTTTCTTTTTTTCTATTTTTTTTTTCAACAGGTTTGACCGTTAGTTATTCTTTACGATTAGTTTTTTATTCTATAGCAGGGATTTCATTATTTTCTTCTTTAAATTTTTTAAGAGATGAAAGTTGAGTTATATTAAAAAGTATATTTGGGTTATTATTTATAAGAATTGTAGGTGGAAGTTTATTAAGATGAATAATTTTTCCTAATCCTAATTTTTTAATTCTTCCTATTTTCTTAAAATTGTTGACTTTAATTGTTTGTTTATTAGGAGGATTATTTGGGTATTTAATTTCTAATACATTTTTGTTTTTTATTAATAAGTCTTTAATTTGATATGATTATTCAAATTTTTTAGGTTCTATATGATTTATACCATATTTATCTACTTATGGGATTATTAATTATTCGTTAATGATTGGAATATTTTCTTTAAAAAGTTTTGATCAGGGTTGATCTGAGTTTTTGGGTGGTCAGAATTTATATTTTTATTTAAAAAGAAATTCTCAGTTATTACAAATACTACAAAACAATAATTTAAAAATTTTTTTATTAAGTTTTACTTTTTGGTTATTGATTTTATATCTATTTGTTATATTAATTTAATAATTTAAATAGCTTAATTTAGAGTATTACGTTGAAGTTGTAAGGGTGATTATTAAATCTTTAAATGTAGATAATTAAATTTAGTAATTTATAAAATAAATAATTTATTTTTACAATGAAAATGTAAAGTTTTTTTTAAACTATATAAATAGGAAAGAAATATAAATGGAATTTAACCATTAAAAGATAAAAGTTAGCAGCTTTTTCTTGATCACCATATTTCTTTAATTGGAATTAAAATTCAGTTTTATCATTAACAGTGATAGGCCTCTTTTTGGCTTCAATTAAAGAATAAGGGTAATTAATACCTAAAATTAGGTCGAAACTAATTGCAATTAATCGCTTCAAATTCAAGGTAAATTGAATAATCAATACTTTTTGAATGCAAATCAAATGTTATATTTAACTATAACCCCCTTAATTTGATCAGTTTAATATTCCTTGGTTTCATTCGTGGTATAAACCAATTAATAGGATTAAAATAAAAATAATTGAAGTAATTGTTCAAATTAGTAAATTTGAAATTTTTAAAATTAAAACGATTGGTAAAATTAAAGCAATTTCAACATCAAAAATTAGGAAGATAATTGTGATTAAAAAAAATCGTAAAGAAAATGGGATTCGTGATGAAGATCTAGGGTCGAATCCACATTCAAAGGGAGATGATTTTTCCCGGTCAATTAATCTTTTTTTTGAAATAATAGATGCTAATATTATAGTAATTGAAGCAATAATAATAATTAAAATTCTGATAATTGAAATTGATAACGTTATCTATACTATTTAATAGACTTTATGATTGGAAGTCAAATATACTTTTTATATTATATAGATAAAAATTATTTAATTTCTTCATCAATATATGGAAACAAATAAAAAAAGTCAAACTACATCTACAAAGTGTCAATATCACGCTGCTGCTTCAAAACCAAAATGATGATATTTAGAAAAATGACTATTAATATGACGAATTAAGCAGATTAGTAAAAATGAAGTTCCAATTAGTACATGGATTCCGTGGAATCCTGTTGCTATGAAAAAAGTTGAGCCGAATACAGAGTCAGCAATTGTAAAAGGTGAATCTATATATTCATAGGCTTGTAATAGAGTGAAATAAATTCCTAGTAATACTGTAAAAAATAATCCTTGAGTAGTTTGGGAATGATTTCTTTCCATTAATCTGTGGTGTGCTCAAGTTACTGATACTCCTGATGTTAATAGAATAATTGTATTTAATAGAGGAATTTGAAATGGATTAAAGGGGGTAATTCCTATAGGAGGTCATATTATTCCTAATTCTATTGATGGGGATAATCTTCTATGAAAAAAAGCTCAGAAAAAAGAAATAAAGAATAAGATTTCAGATATAATAAATAAAATTATTCCTCATTGTAATCCAATTATTACTATTTTTGTGTGGAGCCCTTGATATGTTCTTTCTCGTGTGACGTCACGTCATCACTGGTATACTGTAATAATTGTAATAATATTTCCTAATAATAAAAGTGAATTGTCATATTGGTGGAATCATTTAATTATACCCGTTACAATTGTTATTGCTCCGATAGAAGCAGTTAATGGTCAAGGACTATAATCTACTAAGTGAAAAGGATGATTTGAATGGGTTGACATTAATTAACTTCTCTAGAATATAGAGTTCTTAGTACAGCAAATACGTATGATTGAATAATTGCTACTGCTGATTCAAGAATTAGTAAAGCAATTTGTGTAATAATTAAAAAAGTTAGTAAAATTGTTGGTAAAGATGAACCAGTGTTACCTAATAAAGTAAGGAGTAAATGACCGGCAATTATATTAGCTGTTAATCGAACAGCCAGTGTTCCTGGTCGAATAATATTTCTAATAGTTTCAATACATACTATGAAAGGTATTAAAATAGCTGGGGTTCCTTGAGGCACTAAATGGGTAAATATGTGCTGGGTATTTTTAATTCATCCAAATAATATAAATGCTAATCATAGGGGAAGAGCTAGGGATAAAGTTAGTGTTAAATGACTAGTTCTTGTAAAAATATATGGGAATAATCCTATAAAGTTATTGAATAGAATTAAAGAAAATAATGAGATAAAAATAAAAGTTGATCCGTTTATACTTATAGGGCCTAATAATGTTTTAAATTCTTTATGTAGTGTAATTAAAATATTGTTTCAGAAAATATTGTATCGTGATGGGATTAATCAAAATATTGAAGGGATTATAATAATTCCTAAAAAAGTTCTTGTTCAATTTAAGGAAAAATTAAAGATGTAGGTTGAGGGGTCAAATACTGAGAATAAATTTGTTATCATTTTCAATTTAATGGTTTATTAAATTCTAGGTTAATTATTAAATTAGATTTAGGTGATTTTGTTATAAATGAATAATAATTAATTATATTAAAAATAATTAATGAGACTGAAAATAATAAAAATAATCCTAATCAATTAATTGGGGCTATTTGAGGCATTAAAAAATATCATTTTTATGATAATTTTAGTTTGACAAACTAATGTTATTTTTTAACTAAATTTTTCATTAGAAGTAATTGCTAATTTACTATTAGGTGGTTTAAGAGACCAGTACTTGCTTTCAGTCATCTAATGAATTTATATATTAGAGATTCATTTAATGAAATTTTTTGTTGGGATTCTTTCAATTACAATAGGTATAAATCTATGATTTGTTCCACAAATTTCTGAGCATTGTCCAAAAAATAATCCAGGTCGATTTACTAAAAAGTTTGTTTGGTTTAATCGACCTGGAGTTCCGTCTACTTTTACTCCTAAAGCGGGAACAGTTCAAGAATGAATTACATCAGCAGCTGTTACTAAAATACGAACTTGGGAGTTTATGGGGATAATAATTCGATTGTCTACGTCTAATAGACGAAATCCATTAATTGGCAATTCATTTGTTGGAATTATATAAGAATCAAATTCAATATTTTTAAAATTTGAATATTCATAGCTTCAGTATCATTGATGACCAATTGATTTAATGGTAATAGATGGTTCATAGATTTCATCAAGTAAGTAAAGTAATCGAAGTGAGGGGAATGCAATAAATAATAGAATGATTGTAGGAAGAATTGTTCAAATAATTTCAATAGTTTGTCCGTGAAGAAGATAGCGATTTGTATATTTATTTAACAATAGTATATATATTAAATATCCAACTAAAATAGTAATTATTAATAAAATTAATAAAGTATGATCATGGAAAAAAATCAATTGTTCCATTAATGGTGAAGATCTATCTTGTAGTCTAAGATTTGCTCATGTTGACATTAAATTCTAAAAAAAGTGAAGTACTTTATAAATGGGGCTTAAATCCATTACATTAATCTGTCATATTAGAAATTAGTTAATAATGGAAGTTCTGAATAACTATGTTCGGCAGGGGGTAAATTTTGGAATCATTCAATTGATGAATTAAGGTGTATTGGATAAATAATTTTTCGTTGGGTAATAAATCTTTCTCAGATGATAAAAAAAAATATAATAATTCCTAAAAAGGAGATTGTTGATCCAATTGTTGAAATTAAATTTCAGGCTGTGTAAGCATCTGGATAATCGGAGTATCGCCGAGGCATTCCTGCTAATCCTAAAAAATGTTGAGGGAAAAAAGTTAAGTTTACTCCGATAAATATGACAATAAATTGGCTTTTTAATCATTGTGGGTTTATAGTTATTCCTACGAGTAAAGGGTATCAGTGGATAAATCCAGCTATAATAGCAAATACTGCTCCTATCGATAATACATAATGAAAGTGAGCTACTACATAATAAGTATCATGTAAAATAATGTCGATTGATGAGTTGGCTAGTACTACTCCTGTTAGTCCACCTACTGTAAATAAAAATACGAATCCTATAGCTCATAAAATAGCTGGAGAGAATCTTAATTGTGTTCCATATAAAGTTGCTAGTCATCTAAAAATTTTAATACCTGTTGGTACTGCAATAATTATTGTAGCTGATGTGAAATAAGCTCGTGTGTCAACATCTATTCCTACTGTAAATATGTGGTGGGCTCATACAATAAATCCTAATAATCCGATAGCTAGTATTGCATAAATTATTCCTAAAGCTCCAAATGTTTCCTTTTTCCCTGATTCTTGACTAATGATATGGGAAATTATTCCAAATCCAGGTAAAATTAAAATATAGACTTCAGGGTGTCCAAAAAATCAAAATAAGTGTTGGTATAAAATTGGGTCTCCTCCCCCTGCAGGGTCAAAAAAGGAAGTGTTTAAGTTTCGATCTGTTAAAAGTATAGTAATTGCTCCTGCTAATACAGGTAATGATAATAAAAGAAGCAAGGCTGTGATTGCAACTGATCACACAAATAGAGGTATACGGTCGAATGTAATTCCTACTGATCGTATATTAATTACTGTTGTAATAAAATTTACAGCTCCTAGAATAGAAGAAATACCTGCTAAATGTAATGAAAAAATTGCTAAATCGACAGAAGCTCCTTCATGGGCAATATTTGCAGATAGTGGGGGGTAAACTGTTCATCCGGTACCTGCTCCGCTATCGACCACTCTTCTTGCTAGAAGAAGTGTTAAAGCTGGCGGAAGGAGTCAAAATCTTATATTATTTATTCGAGGGAATGCTATATCAGGGGCACCTAATATTAAGGGGACTAATCAATTTCCGAATCCTCCAATTATAATAGGTATAACCATAAAAAAAATTATAATGAAAGCATGAGCTGTTACAATTACATTATAGATTTGATCATTTCCAATTAGAGCTCCTGGGTGACCTAATTCTGTTCGAATTAGTACACTTAGTGAGGTTCCGATTATTCCAGATCAAGCTCCGAAAATGAAATACAAAGTTCCAATATCTTTATGATTTGTTGAAAATAGCCATTGTCGCGATTAAATGGCTGAATTTAGGCGATAGGCTGTAAATCTATTTATGAGAAATTTTCTCTTTAATCAAAGCTTTATAGTCAATAATGATATTAGATTGCAAATCTAAAGGAGTATAAAATACTAAGGCTTAAAAGATTTTTCTTATATTTATAGCTTTGAAGGCCATTAGTTTAGATTAACTTAAAGCCTTAAAAGTATAAATAAAGAGGGTAAATTAAAAATAAACCAAAGATTGAAATGAACGAATTTAATAAAAATGTATTTATGTAAATAGTATTAAATTTAGATTTATTAGTTCAATTATTTTCAAAATAATTTAGTATAAAAGCTCTGTAGCATAATCGTAGATAAAAATAAATTGTGATTAAAGCTATAAAAATTATAAATGTTAATATAAATAGTTGATTATTTAATGTTAATGATTGAATTACAATTAATTTAGGAAAAAATCCTAAAAAGGGAGGTAGTCCTCTTATTGATAGCAAATTGAAAAAAAAAATAAATTTTATTGTTTTTGAAGTAAAAAACAAAGAAAATAATTGGTTAATATGTGTTGTTTTGAATATATTAAATATAAAAATTATTGAAAAATTTAATACAATATAGAATATGAAATAAGTTATTCATAGATAATTTCTATTTCATATTGCTATTAATATTCATCTTAAATGATTAATTGAAGAGTATGCCATTAATTTACGTAAAGAAGTTTGATTTAATCCTCCGATTGCTCCAATTAATGAAGACAGAATAATTCTTAATAATATTAATGGGTTTGATATTGTATATGTTATTAATATTAATGGAGCAATTTTTTGTCATGTAAGTAAAATTATTGCATTTATTCACGTTAATCCTTCTATTACCTCTGGAAATCAGAAGTGAAAAGGTGCTGAGCCTCTTTTTAGTAAAAGAGCTGAAAAAATTATCAATTCTGTGATTCTATTTTTAATTATTATTTCTGAATTCAATAAAAAAAGGATTACAGAAAATAATATAATTGCTGAAGCTAAAGCTTGGGTTAAAAAGTACTTGAGTGAAGATTCTGTTGATATTAATTTATTATCTCTTATTAGGGGGATAAAAGCTAACAAATTAATCTCTAATCCTATTCAAGCTCTTAGCCAAGAATTTGCAGAAACTGTGATTATAGTTCCTATTACTAAAATTCTAAAAAAAATGAATTTTGTCGAATTATTAAAAATTAAAAAGAAAAGGGTTATAACCTTTATAAATGGGGTATGAACCCACTAGCTTAATTAGCTTATCTTTTTAAGTTTATATTATAGTGTACGGTGCACAAAAGTTTTTGAAGCTTTTAGAAATAGTTTAATTCTATTAAATATAATTGATTTAATAATGAATGTAATTATTTACATAATTTACCCTATCAAGGTAACCCTTTTGTCAGGCAATTCATTAATTTAAATAAGTAATTTCATAATTAATAAATACATATAAATCACCAATAAGCATGAGTTTTTTTTTTTTTTTAAAAGTTAAATTTTTAATATTTTTGTGTTTTTTAAGTATCAATTAATATTTAGTTAAATAATTTTAAATAGTAATTATTTTAAAAAAAATTATTTTTAATTTATAGATTTTAAATAATTGATTAATATGTAGATAAATTATATGATTTATATCTATATATAATTATTTATATATATTTATATACATTATTTAAATATTATTAAATTGTGTAACAAATATTATTTATTTAATAATTAATAA